CGAAATGAAATGTCACATTATTTTTTTGACCGATGTAAAAGTGATGGAAAATATCGAATGACTTTTACGTGTCCTGCTAGTGTATCGATTTTTTTGGAAAGGCTAAAAAGAAGGCTGTTATCCCCGGAACTGTGGCCTTATTTCTTCGATGATAATCCACCGGACCCATACGATTTTTGGATTTTTACCAACGAAAAAAAAGAAAGAAAAGAAAAAAAAGCATTTCTAAATCGAATCAAATCTCTCGAGAAAAAATCTAGTTTTTTGAATAGACTCGAAACAAGAACTCGATTATGTAATGATGATTCTAGAAACAAATACTTACCAAAAAGGTATGATCCTTTATTGAGCGGATCGCGTCGAAAAACAATCGAAAAAAATGCAATCCTGAAAAAAACTTCGAAAAAAAAAAATTTTCAAAATTTTCGGATAAATAAATTGCATCAAATCCTCGTTCCGTACACCGATAAACTAGGAGAATTTATAGAGATACAGAATAAAGAGCGAAAGATTTATGCGGAGGATATCAAAAATGAGGAATTACCGATCATTGACAAGATCGTTGACACGGTCATTGAAAAGTTTCTTCCTCCCGTCGTTGATACTTTTCGCCTTGTGCTCAACACTCACAAATGGATTTGTTTGGCTCGGTTACAGGCTATTGTCGCGGGAAATATCCACTACGCGATAGCTGTGCAATGTACGTTTTGGAGGCATACAGCTCCTGGTACCTCTTATTTGTCTAATTTGATAGGCTTCAGGAATTTAAAGAATGTGTGTCTAAAATGTTATGAAGACATTCTATCGAAATCCCATTTTAATTGGGATCTTTTGATGAGGACTGGTTACGCACATGTGAGGTATGAACATATGGGTTATCTGGGAGACTTTATTCGGAAAATAGAGTACGCTCTAGAAGAAAAACTAGACGAGTATTACGCTTACCTAAACTTTGGCTGTGGCTCTCTAGTTACTTCTTGGTATACCCTTGATTGGCTAGATCAAAATTATTATCAGAATAAGAAAAAGTTCGAAAAAGAAAAGTCCGAAAAAGAAAAGTTCGAAAAAGAAAAGTTCGAAAGACCAAAGGCAGAAAGAGCAAAATTAGAAAAGTTAAAAAGAAAACATGAAATGCTTTTTTTAAAAAAAGTATTATTTTTCCTACATGATGATGCTAATGATGCTAATAGTCAAAACAGAAACATAAGTCAAAATAAAATAAACGAAATCAGTAAAAAAATTCCTCGATGGGAATACAAATTAATCACTGAGTTAGAACAACAATCAGGAGAATTTCAAGATATTCCCGAAGATTTTGAAATTCGTTCAAGAGAAGCCAAAGAGGTAGTGATTTTTACTGATATCAAAGATGATAAAGATGATCCTGATGAAATGGAAGAGATGTCTACGACACGCTATTTAGAACAACCGGACTTTGATCGAGATCTAATCAAGGGGTCTGTGCGGGCGCAAAGGCGCAAAGTAGTTATTTGGAAAGTGTTTCAAGGAAATGCGCATTCCCCCCTTTTTGTGTACAGAATCAAAAAATCCATTTTCTTTTCTTTAACATCTAATATGTTTGAATTGATTAAATCCATTTTTAGAAATAGGGTGTGGAAAGGGGAAGCATTCCAAATTGTAGAGTCTACAAACGAACAAACAAAAAGAGAAGAAAATAGAATAGAAATAGAAGACGAAGAAAAAAAAGAGATGGAGATACTAGAGGAAGAGGCGCGAATGAAGATAGCGGAAGCTTGGGATAATGCCCATACTTATGGGCAAGGAATAAGAGCTTGTTTGTTGCTAATTCAATCTATTTTTAGAAAATATATTCTCTTACCTTCGTTTATAATTGCAAAAAATCTTGGGCGTATATCCCTATCCCAACGTCCTGAATGGTCTGAGGATTTTCGGGAATGGAATAGAGAGATGCATCTTAAATGTACTTATAATGGAACGCCATTATCAGAAACAGAATTGCCTGAAAATTGGTTCATAGAAGGTCTTCAGATCAAAATATTATTCCCTTTCCGTCTGAAACCTTCGCACAAACGCAAATTAAGATCTTATCAAGAAAAAGAGGATTTCCGTTTTTTAACGGTTTTTGGACTCGAAGCTAAACATCCTTTTGGTTTTCCCGAAAAACGACCTTCCTTTTGGAAACCTGTTTTGAAAGAACTGGGAAAAAAAGTTCGAAAAATGAAAAAGAACTATTTCAAAGGAAAAAAAAAAAGACTTGCAAAAGTTTCCAAAGAAAACCCAATTCAATTAAGAAAAGTAGAAATCTATGAATCGAATGAAATTCAAGAAGAAAAAGATTCCATAATTAGCAATCAAATAATTAACCAATCTTTTGGTCAAACAGTATCGCCGGGTTTGACAAATTCTTCATTGACAGAAAAAAAAATAAAAGATCTGACTGAGCGAATAGGGAAAATTAGAAATCAAATAGAAAGAATAGAAAGAATTAGAAAGAAGAAAAGGAAAAATGATACTAGTCCTAACAAAACATTTAATGCTAAATTCTTAGAAAAATGGAAAATATTCAAAAGAAGAACTGTTCGATTCATTTCTAAATTTCCCCTTTATTTGAAAATTTTCATTGAACTACTATCTCGGCACAGATTTTTTTCTAGGAGTGAATGGAAACTATCAGGGGTATGGAAATCTACTATCTATTATATAGAAGAGTTTGTTTTATTTAGTAAATTTTATTTACTAAGGATATGGAAATTGATTATATATATTATGTTTGAAGGTTGGTTTAAGATCTATTATATTTTACTTTGTATTGTACGTGATATACGGTTTCTTTTAAATTTTGTTGTAGATCATTCAAATTTGGATATTTCTACTCAAATTAGGTTAAGAACCCTAATTGACAAAATGATGAATAACTGCATAGAGCTAATTTTTCTATCCCTGGACCTAACATTTAAGAATACTAGTAGTAATAAAAAAAAGAAAAATCTCATTCCCTTTAAAAAATCCCTTGATAAGATTAGGGATATGAAAAGCAATTTACATATTTTTTTTGACTTATCTTGCGTATCACAAGCCTATGTATTTTACAAATTATCCCAAATGCAAGTTAGTAATTTGCATAAATTAAGACCTGTTCTTCAATATCAAGGAATCTCTTTGTTTCTTAAGCCCGAAATAAAGGATTCTTTGGAAAAACAAGGAATGGTTCATTCAAAATTAAAATTAAATGATAAGAAACTTAGGAATTATGAACAAAATCAATGGAAAAAGTGGTTAAGAGGGTATTCTCCATACAATTTATCGTCGATCATATGGTCGAGATTAATGCCTGAAAAATGGCGAAATACTTCCCATTGTATAGCTACAAAGGAAAAATTAAGCAAATGCAATTCATATGAAACAGACCAAGTAAGTGATTCAAAAAAAAAAAGGGAAGTATACAAATTAGCGAATCAAAAAGAAAATTTTCACAAATCTTATCGATATGATCTTTTAGCAAATAAATTTCTTAACTCCGAAAAATTTCAAGGAAATAAGAACGGAGAGCTTTCTTGTAACACGCACAAGGACCCACTTTATGATATTCTGAAAACCACCCCTATCTATAATTATGTGGATATGCTAGCTGTGGAAAAAATGGTAAATAGAAAATATTTGCGTTGGAAAAGTTTGTATCGTAAAGAAAAAGTGGATATTGAGTCCTGTATCACGATCGATGCCAACAGGAATCCAAATATTCAAAGGGAAACTAATAAGTATTTTCAAATATCTATTAAAAATGGATATTCTGAAATTTGTTATTTTAGGCTTCCAGACAATCTCCCAAAATTCCACAACGTTTTTGTTGATTGGATGGGAATGAATGAAAGAATGCTAAATTATTCTATCTCGAATCTAGAGGGTTGGTTCTTCCCAGAATTGGTCTTATTTCATCAGGCATATAAGACCAAACCTTGGTTTAGACCAAATCAATTACTTCTTTTAAATCGAAATGGAAATGAAAATAGTAGTGAAAAGAAAAAAAGAAAATTCAAAAAAAAGCAAGGAAATCAAGAAGAACCCAAAAAAGGAGAAGATTTTGGATCTGTTCTGTCACAAGAAAAATCTAGTGAAGAAAATTCTGTAAAATTGGACAGGAAAAAGAAGAAAAAGAAAAAAAGTCAACTAGATTCCTTCCTGGAACGTTATTTACTTTTTCAATGTAAATGGTGGGACAGTACTTTGGACGAAAAATTGATGAATAATATTGAGGTCTACTGTCTCTTGCTTAGACTAATGGACCCAAGAAAAATTCTCTTATCTTCAATTCAAACAAGAGAAATCGATTTGGATAGACTGACGATTCAAACTAGTCTAACTCATGCGGAATTACTGAAGAAGGGAATATTGATTATAGAACCCATTCGTCTGTTTGGAAAAATTGATGGACAACTCTTGATGTATCAAACCATAAGTACTTCGTTGGTTGATAAGAGTAAGTACCAAACAAATCCAAAATACCAAGAAGAAAGGTATGTTTCTAAGAATCATTTTGATTTCCTTATTCCTGAAAATATTTTATCGTTTCGACATCGTAGAAAATTGAGAATTCTAATTTCATTGAATTCAAAGTATCGAAACGATGAAAATAGAAATCTCCTATTTTGGAACGAAAAGAACAGAAAAAACAGCAACCAAGCTTCGCCCGAGAATAAAGGTCTTAATATAGAAGAAAATGCATTAATGAAATTAAAGCTCTTTCTTTGGCCTAATTATCGATTAGAAGATTTGGCCTGTATGAATCGGTATTGGTTTAATACCAACAATGGCAGTCGTTTCAGTATGTTAAGGATACATCTATATCCACGATTGAAAATGGAAAATTCGTAGATAAGAACTCTATACCCGTCTATCATATAGAATAGAAAGTATATGATAGACGGGTATATATGAAAATAGGAAAAAATATAGGGTATGGGGTATAGGGTATATGAAAGAAATATGCGGACCACACATTTGAGTCTTCCCTTTCATGGATATATCCAATATTAAATGAATAATGTAGGACTTCAATCTCGAAATGAATCAATAGAACTTTTTTTTTTTTAGGTCTAAACCCTTCAATGGAAAAATGGACTACTCCTTTTCTACCTCTATCTCAATCCGATTCCAGTTTGGATGGATTGATTTGAATTCAGAAAAGGAGTAGTTTTCAAATAACTTGGAATTAGATTTTTGTATATACCAATTCAAATTAATGGCATTATTATTACTGATCGGTAAAATCCATATCTTTCAAAAGGAAGGGGGAATTTTTCTATGGTAAAAAATTCATTCATTTCGGTTATTTCTCAAAAAGAAAACACAGAAAACAGGGGGTCTGTTGAATTTCAAGTATTCACTTTCACCACTAAGATAAGTAAACTTACTTCGCATTTGGAATTACACAAAAAAGACTCTTCATCTCAGAGAGGTTTGCGGAAAATTTTGGGAAAACGTCAACGACTACTGGCCTATTTGTCAAAAAAAAATAGAGAACGTTATAAAGAATTAATTGGCGAGTTAGATATTCGAGAGATAAAAACTCGTTAACTTGAAGCCTAATACCATTTGCACTTTTATTCGTTTTCATTTTGACGAACTCTTCTTTTTACGTTCAAACAATGCATGGAAGAATGACTCGGGAAAAAAAACTTATGATTGCACCAACTACAAGAAAAGACCTCATGATAGTAAATATGGGCCCTCACCACCCATCAATGCACGGCGTTCTTCGGCTGATCGTGACTCTCGATGGGGAAGATGTTATCGACTGTGAACCAATATTGGGTTATTTACATAGAGGTATGGAGAAAATTGCGGAAAATCGAACAATTATACAATACTTGCCTTATGTAACGCGTTGGGATTATTTAGCGACTATGTTCACAGAAGCAATAACCGTAAACGCACCCGAACAGCTAGGCAATATTCAAGTCCCTAAAAGGGCTAGCTATATAAGAACTATTATGTTGGAATTGAGTCGTATCGCTTCTCATTTGTTATGGCTCGGCCCTTTTATGGCAGATATCGGGGCACAGACCCCTTTCTTCTATATTTTTAGAGAACGAGAATTGATATATGACCTATTCGAAGCTGCTACCGGTATGCGTATGATGCATAATTATTTTCGTATCGGAGGAGTAGCTGCCGATTTACCTCATGGTTGGGTAGATAAATGTTTGGAATTTTGCGATTATTTTTTAATCGGCGTTGCTGAATATCAAAAACTTATTACACGGAATCCTATTTTTTTAGAACGAGTTGAAGGCATAGGCATTATTCAGGCAGAAGAAGCACTAAATTGGGGTTTATCAGGCCCAATGCTACGAGCTTCCGGAATAGAATGGGATCTTCGTAAAGTTGATCGTTATGAGTGTTACGACGAATTTGATTGGGAGGTTCACTGGCAAAAAGAGGGGGATTCATTAGCTCGTTATTTAGTACGAATGGGTGAAATGGCAGAATCCGTAAAAATTCTTCAACAGGCCTTAGAGGGAATTCCTGGAGGGCCATATGAAAATTTAGAAATACGACGCTTTGATAGAATAAAAAACCCGGAATGGAATGATTTTGACTATCGATTTATTAGTAAAAAACCTTCTCCAACGTTTGAATTGCCCAAGCAAGAACTTTATGTAAGAGTCGAAGCCCCAAAAGGGGAATTGGGAATTTTTCTGATAGGAGATCAGAGTGTTTTTCCTTGGAGATGGAAAATTCGACCACCGGGTTTTATCAACTTGCAAATTCTTCCTCAGTTAGTTAAAAGAATGAAATTGGCTGATATTATGACGATACTAGGTAGCATAGATATCATTATGGGAGAAGTCGATCGTTGAAATGATAATTGATACAACAGAACTACAAGCTATCCACTCTTTTTCCGGATTTGAATCCTTAACAGAAGTCTATGGGATACTATGGACACTTATCCCTATTTTGACTCTTGTATTAGGAATCACACTAGGTGTACTAGTAATTGTTTGGTTAGAAAGAGAAATATCTGCAGGAATACAACAACGTATTGGACCTGAATATGCCGGGCCTTTGGGAATTCTTCAAGCTCTAGCAGATGGGACAAAATTACTTTTCAAAGAGAATCTTCTTCCATCTAGAGGAGATACTCGTTTATTCAATATTGGGCCATCCATAGCAGTGATATCCATTTTACTAAGTTATTCAGTAATTCCTTTTAGTTATCGACTTATTCTAGCCGATCTTAGTATTGGTGTTTTTTTATGGATCGCCATTTCAAGCCTTGCTCCCGTTGGACTTCTTATGTCGGGATATGGATCAAATAATAAATATTCCTTTTTAGGTGGATTAAGGGCTGCTGCTCAATCAATTAGTTATGAAATACCATTAACTCTATGTGTATTATCAATATCTCTACGTGTGATTCGGTGAGACATAAACTTTCCATATTTCTTTCTAGCAAGAAAGTTGAATATCTATTTTTTATTCATCGTCGGGGTTGATAAACTAAACCGGATAGTTAGATGAGTGAAATCAAACGGCTTCCTAATTTGCTGTTAAAGCCATTCAATCTCATTTCCTATGTACAAGAATTAAGTCAAAGGAAAGAATATCAGTTCTTATGTTTCCTTTACCCCAAGTTAGATTGGTTGAGTAGTAATCATGGCTTGAAGCGGGTTCAAAAGATCAACCCCCGGGGTTTTTACTATCTATTACCATGGAGGTATTAGTATTAACCTACTGGAAGATTCAAAAAATGAGTGGATGGTTAGGAAGACTAAGATACACAAAGGATTAGTAATGGAGATTAGATAACCTTTCCAAGAGGATATTTCTACCAAAGTAATTCGAATCGGGGCTTTAAGTTGGTAGAAATTCGTAAGAAGTACTCCCCTAGATTTTGATCCAGAGTATCTTCCTATTCACCGATTAAGTAAATAACTATCAAGAACGAAGAAATCTTTTATTTGGGTAATGCCGCCCTCCCTTATTTCCCGAGAAAGTAGAATAGGAACGAACAGAAGTGGAAAGACTAGAATTGCAAAAAGAGATCTTTTTTATTCATAAATTTTTCGATTTTTTCGATAGAAATAGAATCTTTGCTAGGTAATACAATATCTAATTTCGTAATCAAAAAAAAAAAAAAGAATAGGTTGCAATATCTCTGTGATATTCCTCAAAAAAGTTTTTTATTCAAGGATAAAGTTATTAATCAACAAAGAAAAATACAAACTTTTAAAAGATGAGATCAATTCAGAAGCACTTTATTTTTATTATAACTAGCAGACGGAATTTCATAGGTTAAATTCTAGGCCTTAGGATAAGAGTTTGACTCTCTATTGATCATGGATCCCACAAAGGGATCAAGATCAAAAATGTTGAAAGGCCCTTAGAGTTTTTTGTGACCTATGAGGAGCCGTATGAGGTGAAAATTTCATGTACGGTTCTGTAATAGCGACGGGAACAGTGATGTTATCGCCGACTATGATTATCTAACAGTTCAAGTACAGTTGATATAGTTGAAGCGCAGTCAAAATACGGTTTTTGGGGATGGAATTTGTGGCGTCAACCTATAGGGTTTATCGTTTTTCTAATTTCTTCTTTAGCCGAGTGTGAGAGATTACCTTTTGATTTACCAGAAGCAGAAGAGGAATTAGTAGCGGGTTATCAAACCGAATATTCAGGTATAAAATTTGGTTTATTTTATGTTGCTTCCTATCTAAATCTACTAGTTTCTTCATTATTTGTAACAGTTCTTTACTTGGGAGGTTGGAATCTTTCTATTCCCTACATATTCGTTCCTGAACTAACTAAAAGAAGTCAAGTTATTGGAACAATAATAGGTATCTTTATTACATTAGCGAAAACTTATCTGTTCTTGTTCATTTCTATTGCAACAAGATGGACTTTACCGAGATTGAGGATGGACCAACTATTAAATCTTGGGTGGAAATTTCTTTTACCTATTTCTCTAGGTAATCTATTATTAACGACTTCATCCCAACTTTTTTCACTGTAAAGAACTCGAATTTTTCTATCTTCAAAACCTGTCTCAAACAAGAGAAAGAAACAAGTATGAAATTATTTATAGATATTCCGATATGTTCCCTATGCTAACCGAGCTCTTGAATTCTGGTCAACAAACAATACGAGCTGCCAGGTACATTGGTCAAGGTTTCATGATTACCTTGTCCCATGCAAATCGTTTACCTGTAACTATTCAATACCCCTACGAAAAATTCATTGCATCGGAGCGTTTCCGGGGCCGAATACACTTTGAATTTGATAAATGCATTGCTTGTGAAGTATGTGTTCGTGTGTGTCCTATAGATCTACCCGTAGTTGATTGGAAATTGGAAACTGATATTCGAAAGAAACGATTACTTAATTACAGTATTGATTTTGGAATTTGTATATTTTGTGGTAATTGCGTTGAGTATTGTCCAACAAATTGTTTATCAATGACTGAAGAATATGAACTTTCTACTTATGATCGTCACGAATTGAATTATAATCAAATTTCTTTAGGTCGATTACCGGTGTCCATAACGGGCGATTACACAATTCGAACAATTTCGTCGAATTCACCTCAAATAAAAAATGTATAAAACCCTTGCATTTCCAAATTCCCAATCCCTTTGGAATCTAAGGGAATCGGGTTTTTGCTTGTTCAAGATAAACGAGCGATTGGTTGTCGAGAATCGTGGTTCATTTGGATAGAAAATTTATTTCTATTCGAATAATGATTAAATAATAAGAGTAGACCAATAACTGTATCTACCTCAATCCACACCAACCACCCTATTCACATTTTCTTCAATTAAGAAGTATCCTAAAAAGAAAAATAGGATAACTCCCCTTTTCCCGGTCGGGTCAACAAAGTCATGAAATATTTGGATTTACTTTTTCTATAAAATAAAATGGATTTACCTGGACCAATACACGATTTTCTTTTAGTTTTTCTGGGGTCGGGTCTTATATTAGGAAGTCTGGGAGTAGTCTTATTTCCAAATCCAATTTATTCGGCCTTTTCATTGGGATTGGTTCTTTTTTGTATATCTTTATTCTATATTCTATCGAATTCTTATTTTGTAGCTGCTGCGCAGCTCCTTATTTATGTAGGAGCTATAAATGTTTTAATTATTTTTGCTGTCATGTTCATGAATGGTTCAGAAGATTACGATTTCGAAGATTTTCAGCTTTGGACCGTTGGGGATGGAATTACTTCAGTGGTTTGTACAAGTCTTTTTATTTCACTACTTACTATTATTCTAGATACGTCCTGGTATGGGATCATTTGGACTACAAAAGCAAACCATATTTTAGAGCAAGATTTGATAAGTAATAGTCAACAAATTGGAATTCATTTATCAACAGATTTTTTTCTTCCATTTGAACTCATTTCAATAATTCTTTTAGTCGCTTTAATCGGTGCGATTGCTATAGCTCGTCAATAATAATAAATCTTTTAAAGGAAGAATTCTCAACTAAATCAAGGGAAAAAGAATGTGTCTAATCCCTTAATTTGAGTGCCCACCTAAAACGAAAATCAACTCAATTTCTTTTTAGAATTGATCTATTCCCAACCAATTCCCTTGTTTTCTTCCATACGTATTAGAATCGACTGGATTTAATTATTGTTCAGATTGAAATGAATCAAGATTGATAAGGGGTTGAGTAATGATGCTCGAACATGTACTTGTTTTGAGTGCCTTTTTATTTTCTATTGGTATTTATGGATTGATCACAAGTCGAAATATGGTTAGAGCCCTTATGTGTCTTGAACTTATATTAAATTCGGTTAATATCCATTTTGTAACGTTTTCGGATATGTTTGATGATCGTCAATTAAGAGGAAACATTTTCTCCATTTTTATTATAGCTATTGCAGCCGCTGAAGCAGCTATTGGATTAGCTATTGTTTCATCCATTTATCGTAATAGAAAATCCATTCGTATTAACCAATCCAATTTGTTGAATAAATAATATGAATCATAGAAAAGAAAATTCGAATATTCATAAATTACTTCCGACTGGACGGTTTGATATGGGTAAGGTATGATCATGTTTGCCGAAACATAAGAAATCAAAGGATTTTTGCGCTCGTTCATAAACAATTCATCATAAACAATTCAAGTCCATTGATTCTGATCACTCATTGATTCGTCTGGTATCTAATTACAAGATTGATTTAGAAGTTAGTTTACTAGACCGAAAATTCATGATGTTAAATGTATAGATACAATGTCACACTCAGTAAAGATTTATGATACATGTATAGGATGTACTCAATGTGTCCGAGCTTGCCCCACCGATGTATTAGAAATGATACCCTGGGACGGATGTAAAGCTAAACAAATAGCTTCTGCTCCAAGGACTGAGGACTGTGTTGGTTGTAAGAGATGTGAATCCGCCTGTCCAACGGATTTCTTGAGTGTTCGGGTTTATTTATGGCATGAAACAACCCGTAGTATGGGTCTAGCTTATTGATACGTTCCATAAAACTCTACTTAAAATCCATTTTTTTTTTTACCGACAAAATTCGTGCGCAAACTATTTGGATTTGATTTTGCGCACGGATTTTTATGGCCCAAGTGTATCTTGTCTTTACCACGAATCATTTTCCCTTCTTAACAATAATTGTTGTTTTACCAATATTTTCGGGTTCCTTAATTTTCCTTCTTCCACATAAGGGAAATAAAGTAATTCGTTGGTATACTATATGTATTTGTATTCTAGAACTCCTTCTAATAACTTATGCATTCTGTTATCATTTCCAATCGGATGATTCATTAATCCAACTAGAGGAGGATTATAACTGGATCCATTTTTTTGATTTCCATTGGAGACTAGGGATAGATGGGCTCTCAATAGGACCCATTCTATTGACGGGATTCATCACTACTTTAGCTACCTTAGCGGCTTGGCCGGTTACTCGAGATTCTCGATTATTTAATTTCCTGATGTTAGCAATGTATAGTGGGCAAATCGGATTGTTTTCTTCTCGGGACCTTTTACTTTTTTTCCTCATGTGGGAGTTAGAATTAATCCCCGTTTATCTACTTGTATCCATGTGGGGAGGAAAAAAACGTCTCTACTCAGCTACAAAATTTATTTTGTACACGGCAGGGGGTTCTGTTTTTCTTTTACTGGGAGTTCTTGGTGTCGGTTTATATGGTTCTAATGAACCAACATTAAATTTGGACATATTATCCAACCAAACCTATCCCTTAGCTTTGGAAATACTATTCTATAGTGGATTTTTTATTGCTTTTGCTGTCAAATTACCAATCATACCACTACATACATGGTTACCAGATACCCATGGAGAAGCACACTATAGTACTTGTATGCTTCTAGCCGGAATCTTATTAAAAATGGGAGCGTATGGATTAGTTCGAATCAATATGGAATTATTTCCCCACGCTCATTCTATATTTTCTCCTTGGTTACTGATAGTAGGCGCAGTGCAAATAATCTATGCAGCTTCAACATCTTTGGGTCAACAGAATTTAAAAAAAAGAATAGCCTATTCCTCTGTATCTCATATGGGTTTCATAATTATAGGAATTGGTTCTATCACCGATATGGGACTCAACGGAGCGCTTTTACAAATAATCTCCCATGGATTTATTGGTGCTGCACTTTTTTTCTTGGCTGGAACAACTTATGATAGAATACGTCTTGTTTATCTTGACGAAATGGGTGGAATAGCTATCTCAATGCCAAAAATATTCACGATGTTCAGTAGCTTTTCAATGGCCTCTCTTGCATTACCAGGTATGAGTGGTTTTGTTGCCGAATTAATAGTCTTTTTTGGATTAATTACTAGTGAAAAATATCTCTTACTAACAAAACTACTCATTACTTTTCTAATGGCAATTGGAATGATATTAACTCCTATTTATTTATTATCTATGTTACGTCAGATGTTCTATGGATACAAGATATTTAATGTTTCAAATTCCTATTTGTTTGATTCTGGACCACGAGAGTTATTTCTTTCGATCGCTATTTTTTTACCAATACTAGGTATTGGTATGTACCCCGATTTCGTTCTTTCACTCTCAGTCGAAAAGGTTGAAGCTATTCTATCTAATTTTTTTTATAGAAAGTTTGAATGAATTTTACAACCATTTCTCTTACAATGACAAGAAGAAGAAAAGGCCTTTTCTTCTTCTTGTCATACGTTAAGTTGAAATTCATTTTGAACTGGCGAGAACCCCAGCGAATCACTAACTATTTGATTCACCTCGTTCTTGCCAGTTCACACCAAATTCTTTGATCGTATATGCACCTTAGACTTTCCTATTCTAAGAACCCCCACATTCCATTCCACTATAATGAAAATGAACCATAACTATGTAGTCCTATTCCTAATAAATTAACCCCAAAATAGCATATCCAAATTATAAGAAATCCAATAGACGCCACAATTGCTGAATTTCTACCTTTCCATTTTTGATTTGTTCGAGTATGCAAATAAATTGCGAACACCAGCCAAGTAATAAAAGCCCAAGTTTCTTTTGGGTCCCAACTCCAATAGGATCCCCACGCTTCGTTAGCCCACACGGCTCCAGAAAGAATTCCTATCGTTAAAAAGATAAATCCTAGACTAATAACCCGATAACTCCAATAATCCAATTTTTGAATCAATTGCGACCTGTAATAATTTTTTGTAGAAAAAAAAGAAGTATTTTGTAAAAAATGACTTCGTTCAATCATTAATTCGATTTCACTCGACCCGTTCAAATGGAATAAATGATTTCTTGTAGAAAATAAAGGTCTCTTTTTTCTAACTGTAACGACTAGAAGTGATACGGAAAATAATGATCCACACAAAAGGGCTGCATAGCCTAATATCATCATACTTACGTGCATTATTAACCACTCCGATTGCAGAGCAGGTACTAATATTGCGGATTTCTGTATTTCCGTTAAAAGGCCTGAAGTAACAAAGCCTTGAGTAAAAAGAGCACTGGGCCCAATTATTGTACTTAGAAGATTTTTCTTTTTTTTGAAATATGGAACTATATGAATAAGGGAAAAACTCCATGACAGGAAGGTTAATGATTCATATAGATTACTTAGGGGAAAATGTCCTGAATAAATCCAACGGGTAACTAATAATCCCGTTATGCAAAAAAAAGTTATTATCATGCCCCTTTCGGATGAATCATACAGTTTTACGATTTCATCAACAAAAAAGCTTATAAAATGAATTATAATTAGAATTGCAACAATCGAAAAAGAAATCTGGGTGAATATATGCTCTAAGGTTGAAAATATCATAAAAATTTTAAAAGGAGGAATTCCTGAATTATAGAATCTAAATGTCCAATTAGATTCATTATAAGATTTTTTGACTTTTTTAGTCGATGACATGTTTAGTCACATGTTTAGTCGATGACATGCCGCCACTCGGACTCGAACCGAGATGCTCTCGCACTGCTTCCTAAGAGCAGCGTGTCTACCAATTTCACCATAGCGGCTCGTCTTGAACTGATAATAGCCTATGAATAAGCAATCGTCTAGATTTTATAAATCTATTGGATTGAATATTTTTTAGGAAAGAGTTAAAAAGATGAATAAAATTTCGTTTATATAGGTATTTGAAGGTTCATTAGTTTAGTTTAAGATCTTCATTTTTCGTGAATTTTATACTCCCCTCGTCTTGAATTCTTGTAACACTATATCTGCATTAAGATTAAGGGATAGAACCCAAAATAATTTTTTTTTTTTTTTTTGAACTATTTTTTTTCATTGAAAAAATGGATTTTTGATCATTCAAAAGTTACACATATTTCTATAGATATAGAAGAAAAATATCTTTCCTAAGTCTTTTTGGAGGGATTGATAAGAAGAGGATACGTCTGGATCCATATACGAATTCAAAGAAACTAAAAAAAAAAGGAAATTGCAAAATACATTGATGGGGAAAAAAGACTCCCCACCTTGGTAATGAAAAAATCAGTCAAATTCTATGTCAAAAATTTTTTTTTACATTTTTCAATTAGGTTTGGATAAGGTAAAGAGATAAATTCTTGTTCTACATATTCTAAGAATGGAAATCGGGAATTTTGGAAATGAGCTGAGTCTTTTTTTGACTCAGGTTGATTCCAACGTTTTAGGCTTTATTACTTATTTTTTATTTGTTTGTTGTACAAAAAAACTTTTTGAATTCCCAGTAGAAAGAGATTTTCCCAAGGAAAAGGCTTTTAAGGCTGCCCAATACCCCTTCTTTTTCCAACAATTTTTACGAATACGCTTTTTTGATGCAGAAGTACGTTTTTTTGGAACTGCCATTTCAATTTTAAATTGAGAAATTACTCATTGGTATAGCTGGATGTGAAAGACATTTAGTGTTTACAAAAAAAAGCAGCCCTTTACTAATTCATTATATTTTTTAGAGAATATTCTAAAAAAAAAAAAAAAGAAAAGATAGGTCAAAGGTATGGGAAAATTACACAAATATAGTAGTCAAAATCAAGAATATATTTTTTCATCCCTTAAAATATATGTCAAAAAATTTCATTTTTATTGTTTTAGTGATAGGTTTCTTTAAAATTTTTTCCCATTCAAATCGATATTTTTGGAATTTATAGATCCCTATGCAATAGAAAAGGGAATTCATTGAACTTAATATATACAAAAATGTATATGAACTGGTTTTTCCTTCTCTTTACTGTCATATTGCATTTAGATGAAATATACAATACCTCAAAACCTCGGGAAGGGTAAAACTCCCTGTTTTTAGTATGTTTACTAAAAACTTTCTTAAATTGTTTGTCAAACTCAGAAAAAGACTTAATTTGATCCTTTCTTTGCGATTTTCAAATTCAAAAGAAACTTTAAAGTTTTTTTCCTATGATTTGACCAACTGTAACTTCTTGATTTGAATATTTGAAGTATTTAGCAGAAAGAATACATAAAAAGAAATACAAATTCAAAAAATTCTATTTATGTTCGCGCATATCTTGATTTTTTTATTGACTCTTTTCAAAAGAGAGAAAATCCGGCAAATCGGAAACCATTAATAGGAATAAAGAATTATTAAGAAAAAACTTTTTTATGGAACAGATATATCAATATGCGTGGATCATACCTTTTGTTCCACTTCCAGTTCCCATGTTAATAGGAGTAGGACTTCTTCTTTTTCCGACAGCAACGAAAAATCTTCGTCGTATGTGGGCTTTTCCGAGTATTTTATTGTTAAGTATAGTCATGCTTTTTTCAACTAATTTGGCTATTCAGCAAATAAATAGCAATTTTATCTATCAATATGTCTGGTCTTGGACTCTCAATAATGATTTTTCTTTAGAATTAGGCTACTTGATCGATCCACTTACTTCTATTATGTCAATGTTAATCACTACTGTTGGAATTATGGTTCTTATTTATAGTGATAATTATATGGTTCACGATCAAGGCTACTTGAGATTTTTTGCTTATATGAGTTTTTTCAGTACTTCAATGTTGGGATTAGTTACTAGTTCCAATTTGATACAAATTTATATTTTTTGGGAATTAGTTGGGGTGTGTTCCTATCTATTAATAGGTTTTTGGTTCACAAGACCTCTTGCCGCAAATGCTTGCCAAAAGGCATTTGTAACAAATCGCGTAGGAGATTTTGGTTTATTATTAGGAATTTTGGGTTTTTATTGGATAACCGGTAGTTTTGAATTTAGGGATTTATTCAAAATATTCAATAACTTGATTTTAAATAATGAAGTCAATTCTCCCTTTGTTACATTGTGTGCTGCTCTATTATTTGCTGGTGCAGTCGCTAAATCTGCACAATTTCCTCTTCATGTATGGTTAGCCGATGCTATGGAAGGACCTACTCCCATTTCAGCTCTTATACACGCTGCTACTATGGTGGCAGCGGGTATTTTTCTTGTAGCTCGTCTTCTTCCTCTTTTTATAGTTATACCCTATATAATGAATTTTATCTCGTTGATAGGTATAATAACAGTATTATTAGGAGCTACTTTAGCTCTTGCTCAAAAAGACATTAAGAAGGGTTTAGCCTATTCGACAATGTCTCAATTGGGTTATATGATGTTAGCTCTAGGAATGGGGTCTTACCGAAGTGCTTTATTTCATTTGATAACTCATGCTTATTCAAAAGCATTATTATTTTTAGGGTCTGGATCTGTTATTCATTCAATGGAAACTGTTGTTGGATATTCTCCGGATAAAAGTCAAAATATGATTCTTATGGGTGGGTTAACAAAATATACTCCCGTTACCAAAACATCTTTTTTGTTAGGTACACTTTCACTTTGTGGTATTCCCCCTCTTGCGTGTTTTTGGTCTAAAGATGAAATTCTTAATGATAGTTGGTTATATTCGCCTATTTTCGCAATAATAGCTTGGGTCACGGCAGGATTAACGGCATTTTATATGTTTCGCATCTATTTACTTACTTTTGAGGGGCATTTAAATGTTTATTTTCAAAATTATAATGGTAAAAAAAATTCGGCTCTATATTTAATATCTATATGGGGTAAAGGGTATTCAAAAAAAATTCACAAAAATTTTCGTTTATTAAGAATGAAAAATGGAAGTTTGTCTTTTTTAAAAAAAAAAACATATCGAAGTAATGAGAATCTAAAAAAAAGAAATGCAGAACAATCTTTTATTAATATTTTGCATTTTGAAAAAAAAAAAGTTTCTCTATACCCCCATGAATCGGACAATACTATGTTATTTCCTTTATTTGTATTAGTTCTATTTACTTTGTTTGTTGGATTTCTGAGAATTCCTTTTAATCCAGAAGGAATTCCCGGAGATCTCGATATATTAGGTAAATTGTTAGCTCCGTCTATCGACCTTTTACATCAACAGTCAAAGGATTTTACTGATTTCTATGAATTTGGAAAAGATGCTATTTTTTCCGTTAGTATAGCTTTTGGGGGGATACTTCTAGCTTCTTTTTTATATAAACCCATTTTTTCACCTTTCAAAAATTTTGATTTAATAAATTTCTTTGTCTTAATAACTTCCAAAAGAAGTCGTTCGGACAAAATTGTCTATGGTTTTTACAATTGGTCATATAATCGTGCTTTTATAGATGTTTTTTATCAGAAATTTTGCCTTTCAATGATAAGAAGATTTTCTCAATCCACTCGGTTTTTTGATACGCGAGTGATTGATGGATTAGTCAACGGGGTTGCTCTTGTAAGTTTCTTGATAGTTTCACCCTTAAAATTGGTAGGACCTGGAAACATTCGTTTTTATATTTTTTTCTATTTCTCTTGTGTTTCCTTATTCTTCTTCCTCTTTTTTGTTGGGATAAATCCAACATTAGTCTAGGATTTATCTTTTTAACGATAGGAATTCTTTCTGGAGCCGTGTGGGCTAACGAAGCGTGGGGATCCTATTGGAGTTGGGACCCAAAAGAAACTTGGGCTTTTATTACTTGGCTGGTGTTCGCAATTTATTTGCATACTCGAACAAATCAAAAATGGAAAGGTAGAAATTCAGCAATTGTGGCGTCTATTGGATTTCTTATAATTTGGATATGCTATTTTGGGGTTAATTTATTAGGAATAGGACTACATAGTTATGGTTCATTTTCATTATAGTGGAATGGAATGTGGGGGTTCTTAGAATAGGAAAGTCTAAGGTGCATATACGATCAAAGAATTTGGTGTGAACTGGCAAGAACGAGGTGAATCAAATAGTTAGTGATTCGCTGGGGTTCTCGCCAGTTCAAAATGAATTTCAACTTAACGTATGACAAGAAGAAGAAAAGGCCTTTTCTTCTTCTTGTCATTGTAAGAGAAATGGTTGTAAAATTCATTCAAACTTTCTATAAAAAAAATTAGATAGAATAGCTTCAACCTTTTCGACTGAGAGTGAAAGAACGAAATCGGGGTACATACCAATACCTAGTATTGGTAAAAAAATAGCGATCGAAAGAAATAACTCTCGTGGTCCAGAATCAAACAAATAGGAATTTGAAACATTAAATATCTTGTATCCATAGAACATCTGACGTAACATAGATAATAAATAAATAGGAGTTAATATCATTCCAATTGCCATTAGAAAAGTAATGAGTAGTTTTGTTAGTAAGAGATATTTTTCACTAGTAATTAATCCAAAAAAGACTATTAATTCGGCAACAAAACCACTCATACCTGGTAATGCAAGAGAGGCCATTGAAAAGCTACTGAACATCGTGAATATTTTTGGCATTGAGATAGCTATTCCACCCATTTCGTCAAGATAAACAAGACGTATTCTATCATAAGTTGTTCCAGCCAAGAAAAAAAGTGCAGCACCAATAAATCCATGGGAGATTATTTGTAAAAGCGCTCCGTTGAGTCCCATATCGGTGATAGAACCAATTCCTATAATTATGAAACCCATATGAGATACAGAGGAATAGGCTATTCTTTTTTTTAAATTCTGTTGACCCAAAGATGTTGAAGCTGCATAGATTATTTGCACTGCGCCTACTATCAGTAACCAAGGAGAAAATATAGAATGAGCGTGGGGAAATAATTCCATATTGATTCGAACTAATCCATACGCTCCCATTTTTAATAAGATTCCGGCTAGAAGCATACAAGTACTATAGTGTGCTTCTCCATGGGTATCTGGTAACCATGTATGTAGTGGTATGATTGGTAATTTGACAGCAAAAGCAATAAAAAATCCACTATAGAATAGTATTTCCAAAGCTAAGGGATAGGTTTGGTTGGATAATATGTCCAAATTTAATGTTGGTTCATTAGAACCATATAAACCGACACCAAGAACTCCCAGTAAAAGAAAAACAGAACCCCCTGCCGTGTACAAAATAAATTTTGTAGCTGAGTAGAGACGTTTTTTTCCTCCCCACATGGATACAAGTAGATAAACGGGGATTAATTCTAACTCCCACATGAGGAAAAAAAGTAAAAGGTCCCGAGAAGAAAACAATCCGATTTGCCCACTATACATTGCTAACATCAGGAAATTAAATAATCGAGAATCTCGAGTAACCGGCCAAGCCGCTAAGGTAGCTAAAGTAGTGATGAATCCCGTCAATAGAATGGGTCCTATTGAGAGCCCATCTATCCCTAGTCTCCAATGGAAATCAAAAAAATGGATCCAGTTATAATCCTCCTCTAGTTGGATTAATGAATCATCCGATTGGAAATGATAACAGAATGCATAAGTTATTAGAAGGAGTTCTAGAATACAAATACATATAGTATACCAACGAATTACTTTATTTCCCTTATGTGGAAGAAGGAAAATTAAGGAACCCGAAAATATTGGTAAAACAACAATTATTGTTAAGAAGGGAAAATGATTCGTGGTAAAGACAAGATACACTTGGGCCATAAAAATCCGTGCGCAAAATCAAATCCAAATAGTTTGCGCACGAATTTTGTCGGTAAAAAAAAAAATGGATTTTAAGTAGAGTTTTATGGAACGTATCAATAAGCTAGACCCATACTACGGGTTGTTTCATGCCATAAATAAACCCGAACACTCAAGAAATCCGTTGGACAGGCGGATTCACATCTCTTACAACCAACACAGTCCTCAGTCCTTGGAGCAGAAGCTATTTGTTTAGCTTTACATCCGTCCCAGGGTATCATTTCTAATACATCGGTGGGGCAAGCTCGGACACATTGAGTACATCCTATACATGTATCATAAATCTTTACTGAGTGTGACATTGTATCTATACATTTAACATCATGAATTTTCGGTCTAGTAAACTAACTTCTAAATCAATCTTGTAATTAGATACCAGACGAATCAATGAGTGATCAGAATCAATGGACTTGAATTGTTTATGATGAATTGTTTATGAACGAGCGCAAAAATCCTTTGATTTCTTATGTTTCGGCAAACATGATCATACCTTACCCATATCAAACCGTCCAGTCGGAAGTAATTTATGAATATTCGAATTTTCTTTTCTATGATTCATATTATTTATTCAACAAATTGGATTGGTTAATACGAATGGATTTTCTATTACGATAAATGGATGAAACAATAGCTAATCCAATAGCTGCTTCAGCGGCTGCAATAGCTATAATAAAAATGGAGAAAATGTTTCCTCTTAATTGACGATCATCAAACATATCCGAAAACGTTACAAAATGGATATTAACCGAATTTAATATAAGTTCAAGACACATAAGGGCTCTAACCATATTTCGACTTGTGATCAATCCATAAATACCAATAGAAAATAAAAAGGCACTCAAAACAAGTACATGTTCGAGCATCATTACTCAACCCCTTATCAATCTTGATTCATTTCAATCTGAACAATAATTAAATCCAGTCGATTCTAATACGTATGGAAGAAAACAAGGGAATTGGTTGGGAATAGATCAATTCTAAAAAGAAATTGAGTTGATTTTCGTTTTAGGTGGGCACTCAAATTAAGGGATTAGACACATTCTTTTTCCCTTGATTTAGTTGAGAATTCTTCCTTTAAAAGATTTATTATTATTGACGAGCTATAGCAATCGCACCGATTAAAGCGACTAAAAGAATTATTGAAATGAGTTCAAATGGAAGAAAAAAATCTGTTGATAAATGAATTCCAATTTGTTGACTATTACTTATCAAATCTTGCTCTAAAATATGGTTTGCTTTTGTAGTCCAAATGATCCCATACCAGGACGTATCTAGAATAATAGTAAGTAGTGAAATAAAAAGACTTGTACAAACCACTGAAGTAATTCCATCCCCAACGGTCCAAAGCTGAAAATCTTCGAAATCGTAATCTTCTGAACCATTCATGAACATGACAGCAAAAATAATTAAAACATTTATAGCTCCTACATAAATAAGGAGCTGCGCAGCAGCTACAAAATAAGAATTCGATAGAATATAGAATAAAGATATACAAAAAAGAACCAATCCCAATGAAAAGGCCGAATAAATTGGATTTGGAAATAAGACTACTCCCAGACTTCCTAATATAAGACCCGACCCCAGAAAAACTAAAAGAAAATCGTGTATTGGTCCAGGTAAATCCATTTTATTTTATAGAAAAAGTAAATCCAAATATTTCATGACTTTGTTGACCCGACCGGGAAAAGGGGAGTTATCCTATTTTTCTTTTTAGGATACTTCTTAATTGAAGAAAATGTGAATAGGGTGGTTGGTGTGGATTGAGGTAGATACAGTTATTGGTCTACTCTTATTATTTAATCATTATTCGAATAGAAATAAATTTTCTATCCAAATGAACCACGATTCTCGACAACCAATCGCTCGTTTATCTTGAACAAGCAAAAACCCGATTCCCTTAGATTCCAAAGGGATTGGGAATTTGGAAATGCAAGGGTTTTATACATTTTTTATTTGAGGTGAATTCGACGAAATTGTTCGAATTGTGTAATCGCCCGTTATGGACACCGGTAATCGACCTAAAGAAATTTGATTATAATTCAATTCGTGACGATCATAAGTAGAAAGTTCATATTCTTCAGTCATTGATAAACAATTTGTTGGACAATACTCAACGCAATTACCACAAAATATACAAATTCCAAAATCAATACTGTAATTAAGTAATCGTTTCTTTCGAATATCAGTTTCCAATTTCCAATCAACTACGGGTAGATCTATAGGACACACACGAACACATACTTCACAAGCAATGCATTTATCAAATTCAAAGTGTATTCGGCCCCGGAAACGCTCCGATGCAATGAATTTTTCGTAGGGGTATTGAATAGTTACAGGTAAACGATTTGCATGGGACAAGGTAATCATGAAACCTTGACCAATGTACCTGGCAGCTCGTATTGTTTGTTGACCAGAATTCAAGAGCTCGGTTAGCATAGGGAACATATCGGAATATCTATAAATAATTTCATACTTGTTTCTTTCTCTTGTTTGAGACAGGTTTTGAAGATAGAAAAATTCGAGTTCTTTACAGTGAAAAAAGTTGGGATGAAGTCGTTAATAATAGATTACCTAGAGAAATAGGTAAAAGAAATTTCCACCCAAGATTTAATAGTTGGTCCATCCTCAATCTCGGTAAAGTCCATCTTGTTGCAATAGAAATGAACAAGAACAGATAAGTTTTCGCTAATGTAATAAAGATACCTATTATTGTTCCAATAACTTGACTTCTTTTAGTTAGTTCAGGAACGAATATGTAGGGAATAGAAAGATTCCAACCTCCCAAGTAAAGAACTGTTACAAATAATGAAGAAACTAGTAGATTTAGATAGGAAGCAACATAAAATAAACCAAATTTTATACCTGAATATTCGGTTTGATAACCCGCTACTAATTCCTCTTCTGCTTCTGGTAAATCAAAAGGTAATCTCTCACACTCGGCTAAAGAAGAAATTAGAAAAACGATAAACCCTATAGGTTGACGCCACAAATTCCATCCCCAAAAACCGTATTTTGACTGCGCTTCAACTATATCAACTGTACTTGAACTGTTAGATAATCATAGTCGGCGATAACATCACTGTTCCCGTCGCTATTACAGAACCGTACATGAAATTTTCACCTCATACGGCTCCTCATAGGTCACAAAAAACTCTAAGGGCCTTTCAACATTTTTGATCTTGATCCCTTTGTGGGATCCATGATCAATAGAGAGTCAAACTCTTATCCTAAGGCCTAGAATTTAACCTATGAAATTCCGTCTGCTAGTTATAATAAAAATAAAGTGCTTCTGAATTGATCTCATCTTTTAAAAGTTTGTATTTTTCTTTGTTGATTAATAACTTTATCCTTGAATAAAAAACTTTTTTGAGGAATATCACAGAGATATTGCAACCTATTCTTTTTTTTTTTTTTGATTACGAAATTAGATATTGTATTACCTAGCAAAGATTCTATTTCTATCGAAAAAATCGAAAAATTTATGAATAAAAAAGATCTCTTTTTGCAATTCTAGTCTTTCCACTTCTGTTCGTTCCTATTCTACTTTCTCGGGAAATAAGGGAGGGCGGCATTACCCAAATAAAAGATTTCTTCGTTCTTGATAGTTATTTACTTAATCGGTGAATAGGAAGATACTCTGGATCAAAATCTAGGGGAGTACTTCTTACGAATTTCTACCAACTTAAAGCCCCGATTCGAATTACTTTGGTAGAAATATCCTCTTGGAAAGGTTATCTAATCTCCATTACTAATCCTTTGTGTATCTTAGTCTTCCTAACCATCCACTCATTTTTTGAATCTTCCAGTAGGTTAATACTAATACCTCCATGGTAATAGATAGTAAAAACCCCGGGGGTTGATCTTTTGAACCCGCTTCAAGCCATGATTACTACTCAACCAATCTAACTTGGGGTAAAGGAAACATAAGAACTGATATTCTTTCCTTTGACTTAATTCTTGTACATAGGAAATGAGATTGAATGGCTTTAACAGCAAATTAGGAAGCCGTTTGATTTCACTCATCTAACTATCCGGTTTAGTTTATCAACCCCGACGATGAATAAAAAATAGATATTCAACTTTCTTGCTAGAAAGAAATATGGAAAGTTTATGTCTCACCGAATCACACGTAGAGATATTGATAATACACATAGAGTTAATGGTATTTCATAACTAATTGATTGAGCAGCAGCCCTTAATCCACCTAAAAAGGAATATTTATTATTTGATCCATATCCCGACATAAGAAGTCCAACGGGAGCAAGGCTTGAAATGGCGATCCATAAAAAAACACCAATACTAAGATCGGCTAGAATAAGTCGATAACTAAAAGGAATTACTGAATAACTTAGTAAAATGGATATCACTGCTATGGATGGCCCAATATTGAATAAACGAGTATCTCCTCTAGATGGAAGAAGATTCTCTTTGAAAAGTAATTTTGTCCCATCTGCTAGAGCTTGAAGAATTCCCAAAGGCCCGGCATATTCAGGTCCAATACGTTGTTGTATTCCTGCAGATATTTCTCTTTCTAACCAAACAATTACTAGTACACCTAGTGTGATTCCTAATACAAGAGTCAAAATAGGGATAAGTGTCCATAGTATCCCATAGACTTCTGTTAAGGATTCAAATCCGGAAAAAGAGTGGATAGCTTGTAGTTCTGTTGTATCAATTATCATTTCAACGATCGACTTCTCCCATAATGATATCTATGCTACCTAGTATCGTCATAATATCAGCCAATTTCATTCTTTTAACTAACTGAGGAAGAATTTGCAAGTTGATAAAACCCGGTGGTCGAATTTTCCATCTCCAAGGAAAAACACTCTGATCTCCTATCAGAAAAATTCCCAATTCCCCTTTTGGGGCTTCGACTCTTACATAAAGTTCTTGCTTGGGCAATTCAAACGTTGGAGAAGGTTTTTTACTAATAAATCGATAGTCAAAATCATTCCATTCCGGGTTTTTTATTCTATCAAAGCGTCGTATTTCTAAATTTTCATATGGCCCTCCAGGAATTCCCTCTAAGGCCTGTTGAAGAATTTTTACGGATTCTGCCATTTCACCCATTCGTACTAAATAACGAGCTAATGAATCCCCCTCTTTTTGCCAGTGAACCTCCCAATCAAATTCGTCGTAACACTCATAACGATCAACTTTACGAAGATCCCATTCTATTCCGGAAGCTCGTAGCATTGGGCCTGATAAACCCCAATTTAGTGCTTCTTCTGCCTGAATAATGCCTATGCCTTCAACTCGTTCTAAAAAAATAGGATTCCGTGTAATAAGTTTTTGATATTCAGCAACGCCGATTAAAAAATAATCGCAAAATTCCAAACATTTATCTACCCAACCATGAGGTAAATCGGCAGCTACTCCTCCGATACGAAAATAATTATGCATCATACGCATACCGGTAGCAGCTTCGAATAGGTCATATATCAATTCTCGTTCTCTAAAAATATAGAAGAAAGGGGTCTGTGCCCCGATATCTGCCATAAAAGGGCCGAGCCATAACAAATGAGAAGCGATACGACTCAATTCCAACATAATAGTTCTTATATAGCTAGCCCTTTTAGGGACTTGAATATTGCCTAGCTGTTCGGGTGCGTTTACGGTTATTGCTTCTGTGAACATAGTCGCTAAATAATCCCAACGCGTTACATAAGGCAAGTATTGTATAATTGTTCGATTTTCCGCAATTTTCTCCATACCTCTATGTAAATAACCCAATATTGGTTCACAGTCGATAACATCTTCCCCATCGAGAGTCACGATCAGCCGAAGAACGCCGTGCATTGATGGGTGGTGAGGGCCCATATTTACTATCATGAGGTCTTTTCTTGTAGTTGGTGCAATCATAAGTTTTTTTTCCCGAGTCATTCTTCCATGCATTGTTTGAACGTAAAAAGAAGAGTTCGTCAAAATGAAAACGAATAAAAGTGCAAATGGTATTAGGCTTCAAGTTAACGAGTTTTTATCTCTCGAATATCTAACTCGCCAATTAATTCTTTATAACGTTCTCTATTTTTTTTTGACAAATAGGCCAGTAGTCGTTGACGTTTTCCCAAAATTTTCCGCAAACCTCTCTGAGATGAAGAGTCTTTTTTGTGTAATTCCAAATGCGAAGTAAGTTTACTTATCTTAGTGGTGAAAGTGAATACTTGAAATTCAACAGACCCCCTGTTTTCTGTGTTTTCTTTTTGAGAAATAACCGAAATGAATGAATTTTTTACCATAGAAAAATTCCCCCTTCCTTTTGAAAGATATGGATTTTACCGATCAGTAATAATAATGCCATTAATTTGAATTGGTATATACAAAAATCTAATTCCAAGTTATTTGAAAACTACTCCTTTTCTGAATTCAAATCAATCCATCCAAACTGGAATCGGATTGAGATAGAGGTAGAAAAGGAGTAGTCCATTTTTCCATTGAAGGGTTTAGACCTAAAAAAAAAAAAGTTCTATTGATTCATTTCGAGATTGAAGTCCTACATTATTCATTTAATATTGGATATATCCATGAAAGGGAAGACTCAAATGTGTGGTCCGCATATTTCTTTCATATACCCTATACCCCATACCCTATATTTTTTCCTATTTTCATATATACCCGTCTATCATATACTTTCTATTCTATATGATAGACGGGTATAGAGTTCTTATCTACGAATTTTCCATTTTCAATCGTGGATATAGATGTATCCTTAACATACTGAAACGACTGCCATTGTTGGTATTAAACCAATACCGATTCATACAGGCCAAATCTTCTAATCGATAATTAGGCCAAAGAAAGAGCTTTAATTTCATTAATGCATTTTCTTCTATATTAAGACCTTTATTCTCGGGCGAAGCTTGGTTGCTGTTTTTTCTGTTCTTTTCGTTCCAAAATAGGAGATTTCTATTTTCATCGTTTCGATACTTTGAATTCAATGAAATTAGAATTCTCAATTTTCTACGATGTCGAAACGATAAAATATTTTCAGGAATAAGGAAATCAAAATGATTCTTAGAAACATACCTTTCTTCTTGGTATTTTGGATTTGTTTGGTACTTACTCTTATCAACCAACGAAGTACTTATGGTTTGATACATCAAGAGTTGTCCATCAATTTTTCCAAACAGACGAATGGGTTCTATAATCAATATTCCCTTCTTCAGTAATTCCGCATGAGTTAGACTAGTTTGAATCGTCAGTCTATCCAAATCGATTTCTCTTGTTTGAATTGAAGATAAGAGAATTTTTCTTGGGTCCATTAGTCTAAGCAAGAGACAGTAGACCTCAATATTATTCATCAATTTTTCGTCCAAAGTACTGTCCCACCATTTACATTGAAAAAGTAAATAACGTTCCAGGAAGGAATCTAGTTGACTTTTTTTCTTTTTCTTCTTTTTCCTGTCCAATTTTACAGAATTTTCTTCACTAGATTTTTCTTGTGACAGAACAGATCCAAAATCTTCTCCTTTTTTGGGTTCTTCTTGATTTCCTTGCTTTTTTTTGAATTTTCTTTTTTTCTTTTCACTACTATTTTCATTTCCATTTCGATTTAAAAGAAGTAATTGATTTGGTCTAAACCAAGGTTTGGTCTTATATGCCTGATGAAATAAGACCAATTCTGGGAAGAACCAACCCTCTAGATTCGAGATAGAATAATTTAGCATTCTTTCATTCATTCCCATCCAATCAACAAAAACGTTGTGGAATTTTGGGAGATTGTCTGGAAGCCTAAAATAACAAATTTCAGAATATCCATTTTTAATAGATATTTGAAAATACTTATTAGTTTCCCTTTGAATATTTGGATTCCTGTTGGCATCGATCGTGATACAGGACTCAATATCCACTTTTTCTTTACGATACAAACTTTTCCAACGCAAATATTTTCTATTTACCATTTTTTCCACAGCTAGCATATCCACATAATTATAGATAGGGGTGGTTTTCAGAATATCATAAAGTGGGTCCTTGTGCGTGTTACAAGAAAGCTCTCCGTTCTTATTTCCTTGAAATTTTTCGGAGTTAAGAAATTTATTTGCTAAAAGATCATATCGATAAGATTTGTGAAAATTTTCTTTTTGATTCGCTAATTTGTATACTTCCCTTTTTTTTTTTGAATCACTTACTTGGTCTGTTTCATATGAATTGCATTTGCTTAATTTTTCCTTTGTAGCTATACAATGGGAAGTATTTCGCCATTTTTCAGGCATTAATCTCGACCATATGATCGACGATAAATTGTATGGAGAATACCCTCTTAACCACTTTTTCCATTGATTTTGTTCATAATTCCTAAGTTTCTTATCATTTAATTTTAATTTTGAATGAACCATTCCTTGTTTTTCCAAAGAATCCTTTATTTCGGGCTTAAGAAACAAAGAGATTCCTTGATATTGAAGAACAGGTCTTAATTTATGCAAATTACTAACTTGCATTTGGGATAATTTGTAAAATACATAGGCTTGTGATACGCAAGATAAGTCAAAAAAAATATGTAAATTGCTTTTCATATCCCTAATCTTATCAAGGGATTTTTTAAAGGGAATGAGATTTTTCTTTTTTTTATTACTACTAGTATTCTTAAATGTTAGGTCCAGGGATAGAAAAATTAGCTCTATGCAGTTATTCATCATTTTGTCAATTAGGGTTCTTAACCTAATTTGAGTAGAAATATCCAAATTTGAATGATCTACAACAAAATTTAAAAGAAACCGTATATCACGTACAATACAAAGTAAAATATAATAGATCTTAAACCAACCTTCAAACATAATATATATAATCAATTTCCATATCCTTAGTAAATAAAATTTACTAAATAAAACAAACTCTTCTATATAATAGATAGTAGATTTCCATACCCCTGATAGTTTCCATTCACTCCTAGAAAAAAATCTGTGCCGAGATAGTAGTTCAATGAAAATTTTCAAATAAAGGGGAAATTTAGAAATGAATCGAACAGTTCTTCTTTTGAATATTTTCCATTTTTCTAAGAATTTAGCATTAAATGTTTTGTTAGGACTAGTATCATTTTTCCTTTTCTTCTTTCTAATTCTTTCTATTCTTTCTATTTGATTTCTAATTTTCCCTATTCGCTCAGTCAGATCTTTTATTTTTTTTTCTGTCAATGAAGAATTTGTCAAACCCGGCGATACTGTTTGACCAAAAGATTGGTTAATTATTTGATTGCTAATTATGGAATCTTTTTCTTCTTGAATTTCATTCGATTCATAGATTTCTACTTTTCTTAATTGAATTGGGTTTTCTTTGGAAACTTTTGCAAGTCTTTTTTTTTTTCCTTTGAAATAGTTCTTTTTCATTTTTCGAACTTTTTTTCCCAGTTCTTTCAAAACAGGTTTCCAAAAGGAAGGTCGTTTTTCGGGAAAACCAAAAGGATGTTTAGCTTCGAGTCCAAAAACCGTTAAAAAACGGAAATCCTCTTTTTCTTGATAAGATCTTAATTTGCGTTTGTGCGAAGGTTTCAGACGGAAAGGGAATAATATTTTGATCTGAAGACCTTCTATGAACCAATTTTCAGGCAATTCTGTTTCTGATAATGGCGTTCCATTATAAGTACATTTAAGATGCATCTCTCTATTCCATTCCCGAAAATCCTCAGACCATTCAGGACGTTGGGATAGGGATATACGCCCAAGATTTTTTGCAATTATAAACGAAGGTAAGAGAATATATTTTCTAAAAATAGATTGAATTAGCAACAAACAAGCTCTTATTCCTTGCCCATAAGTATGGGCATTATCCCAAGCTTCCGCTATCTTCATTCGCGCCTCTTCCTCTAGTATCTCCATCTCTTTTTTTTCTTCGTCTTCTATTTCTATTCTATTTTCTTCTCTTTTTGTTTGTTCGTTTGTAGACTCTACAATTTGGAATGCTTCCCCTTTCCACACCCTATTTCTAAAAATGGATTTAATCAATTCAAACATATTAGATGTTAAAGAAAAGAAAATGGATTTTTTGATTCTGTACACAAAAAGGGGGGAATGCGCATTTCCTTGAAACACTTTCCAAATAACTACTTTGCGCCTTTGCGCCCGCACAGACCCCTTGATTAGATCTCGATCAAAGTCCGGTTGTTCTAAATAGCGTGTCGTAGACATCTCTTCCATTTCATCAGGATCATCTTTATCATCTTTGATATCAGTAAAAATCACTACCTCTTTGGCTTCTCTTGAACGAATTTCAAAATCTTCGGGAATATCTTGAAATTCTCCTGATTGTTGTTCTAACTCAGTGATTAATTTGTATTCCCATCGAGGAATTTTTTTACTGATTTCGTTTATTTTATTTTGACTTATGTTTCTGTTTTGACTATTAGCATCATTAGCATCATCATGTAGGAAAAATAATACTTTTTTTAAAAAAAGCATTTCATGTTTTCTTTTTAACTTTTCTAATTTTGCTCTTTCTGCCTTTGGTCTTTCGAACTTTTCTTTTTCGAACTTTTCTTTTTCGGACTTTTCTTTTTCGAACTTTTTCTTATTCTGATAATAATTTTGATCTAGCCAATCAAGGGTATACCAAGAAGTAACTAGAGAGCCACAGCCAAAGTTTAGGTAAGCGTAATACTCGTCTAGTTTTTCTTCTAGAGCGTACTCTATTTTCCGAATAAAGTCTCCCAGATAACCCATATGTTCATACCTCACATGTGCGTAACCAGTCCTCATCAAAAGATCCCAATTAAAATGGGATTTCGATAGAATGTCTTCATAACATTTTAGACACACATTCTTTAAATTCCTGAAGCCTATCAAATTAGACAAATAAGAGGTACCAGGAGCTGTATGCCTCCAAAACGTACATTGCACAGCTATCGCGTAGTGGATATTTCCCGCGACAATAGCCTGTAACCGAGCCAAACAAATCCATTTGTGAGTGTTGAGCACAAGGCGAAAAGTATCAACGACGGGAGGAAGAAACTTTTCAATGACCGTGTCAACGATCTTGTCAATGATCGGTAATTCCTCATTTTTGATATCCTCCGCATAAATCTTTCGCTCTTTATTCTGTATCTCTATAAATTCTCCTAGTTTATCGGTGTACGGAACGAGGATTTGATGCAATTTATTTATCCGAAAATTTTGAAAATTTTTTTTTTTCGAAGTTTTTTTCAGGATTGCATTTTTTTCGATTGTTTTTCGACGCGATCCGCTCAATAAAGGATCATACCTTTTTGGTAAGTATTTGTTTCTAGAATCATCATTACATAATCGAGTTCTTGTTTCGAGTCTATTCAAAAAACTAGATTTTTTCTCGAGAGATTTGATTCGATTTAGAAATGCTTTTTTTTCTTTTCTTTCTTTTTTTTCGTTGGTAAAAATCCAAAAATCGTATGGGTCCGGTGGATTATCATCGAAGAAATAAGGCCACAGTTCCGGGGATAACAGCCTTCTTTTTAGCCTTTCCAAAAAAATCGATACACTAGCAGGACACGTAAAAGTCATTCGATATTTTCCATCACTTTTACATCGGTCAAAAAAATAATGTGACATTTCATTTCGGATAGCTTGTTCAAATTTATCGTTTTTTATGTAGCGAAGGGGTCGATTCCACTGATTGAAATCGAAAAGAAGAGTGGCAAGATTTTTTTCAAAGAAAAAAGGGTCGTTATTTGCCATTTTTTTCGGAAAAATGGTAGAATTTTCATGATTTTTATTGCTATTCACTCGAATTTCTTCCGTTTCATCGATTTTGTTCGGATCCGCCCTTTCTTCGGAAAAAGAAGAAGGATCTTCTTCATCGGATGTTTCTATTTCTACATCTATTTCTTCCGTTTTTGTTGAGGGTTTGATGGGGAACGGTATTCTGCTTAAAGAGTAGGCGCAGGTCATAAATAAGAGAATACTAAAGATCCGAATTCGCAATTTTGCCACAAGGTACTTATTAGATCGAATGAACTTATTCGATTTAATCAAATTATTTTGCTGGATCCAGACTAATCCCGATCCAAGCCATTTCCTGAATAAAATATGACAAATTACCCAACCAATTAACCAACCAACAAAACTACTTGTTAGAAATAAGATCTTATTGTTGCATCGGAAGAGATAAACATTTACTAATCTGGCTAACATTGAACTTGGAAACAAATAATGATGGAATAATTGAAAAATGA